ATGCAACGATGGTTCTTTTCCACAAACCATAAAGATATTGGTACATTATATTTTATTTTAGGTGCTTGAGCTGGTATAGTAGGAACATCTTTAAGTTTAATTATTCGTGCTGAATTAAGTCAACCAGGTAGACTTATTGGTAATGATCAGATTTATAATGTAGTAGTTACTGCCCATGCTTTTGTAATAATTTTTTTTATAGTAATACCTATTATAATTGGAGGATTTGGTAATTGATTACTCCCTTTAATATTAGGAGCTCCTGATATAGCATTTCCCCGTATAAACAATATAAGATTTTGACTCCTTCCACCTTCTTTAACTTTACTTCTAATAAGAGGTATAGTAGAAAGAGGAATTGGTACAGGATGAACTGTTTACCCTCCTTTAGCTGCTGCTATTGCCCATGCAGGTGCTTCTGTAGATATAGGAATTTTTTCTTTACACTTAGCTGGTGTTTCATCCATTTTAGGTGCAGTAAATTTTATAACTACTGTAATTAATATACGATCTTATGGTATAACTATAGACCAAATACCCTTATTTATTTGAGCCATTTTTATTACTGTAATCTTACTCCTTCTCTCTCTACCAGTTTTAGCAGGTGCAATTACAATATTATTAACAGATCGTAATTTAAATACTTCCTTCTTTGATCCTGCTGGGGGTGGAGATCCTATTTTATACCAACATTTATTTTGATTTTTTGGCCATCCAGAAGTTTACATTTTAATTCTTCCCGCTTTCGGTATAGTATCTCACATTGTAAGACAAGAATCTGGTAAAAAAGAATCTTTTGGTACTTTAGGAATAATTTATGCTATAGCTGCCATTGGTATCTTAGGATTTGTAGTATGAGCTCATCATATATTTACTGTAGGTATAGACGTTGACACTCGAGCCTATTTTACATCTGCCACTATAATTATTGCAGTACCTACAGGTATTAAAATTTTCAGTTGATTAAGAACATTACATGGAAGACAAATCAACTTTAGTCCTTCACTTCTTTGAGCTCTTGGATTTATTTTTTTATTTACTATTGGTGGTTTAACAGGAGTTGTATTAGCTAACTCCTCTATTGATATTTTACTTCATGACACATATTATGTTGTAGCCCATTTTCATTATGTTTTATCTATAGGAGCTGTATTCGGTATTTTTGGAGGTATTGCTCATTGATTCTCATTATTCACTGGTTTAACTCTTAATATTAAATGAATAAAAATTCATTTTTTCGTAATATTTATTGGAGTAAATTTAACCTTTTTCCCACAACATTTTCTCGGATTAAATGGTATACCACGACGATACTCAGATTACCCTGATGCTTACTCAACATGAAATATTATTTCTTCCATAGGTTCTATAATTTCTTTTATTGCTGCACTAAGATTTATAGTTATTATTTGAGAATCTTTAACTTCTAATCGACCTGTAATTTTTATACCTTATCTTCCTTCATCAATTGAATGAAAACATAATTACCCTCCTGCAGATCATTCTTATATAGAAACTCCATTAATTACTAACTTCTAAAATGACAGAAAGATGTATAGGATTTAAACTCCTAATAGGAAGATATTCTTCTTTTAGAATTTTTAATGGCAACATGAACATATTTAGGATTTCAAGATAGAGCTTCCCCTCTTATAGAACAACTAATCTTCTTTCATGATCATATCATATTAATTTTAATTCTTATTATTACTTTTGTAGGATATTTACTTTTAAGTCTTTTTTTTAATACTTTAATTTACCGATATATATTAGAAAACCAAACTATTGAAGTAATTTGAACTATAATTCCAGCAATTATTTTAATCTTTATTGCTCTTCCTTCACTTCGTTTACTTTATCTTTTAGATGAAGTAAATTATCCTTCAATTACATTAAAAACAATTGGTCACCAATGATATTGAAGATATGAATACTCAGACTTTTTACAATTAGAATTTGACTCTTATATAATACCTATCCAAGAAATAAATTCTTCTTCCTTTCGATTATTAGATGTAGATAATCGAACTATTCTTCCTATAAATACACAAATTCGAGTTCTTATCACTGCAGCAGACGTAATTCATTCTTGAACTATCCCTTCATTAGGTATTAAAGCTGATGCTGTTCCCGGCCGACTAAATCAAGTTAGATTTATAATTAACCGACCTGGTTTATTTTTAGGTCAATGTTCAGAAATTTGTGGAGCAAATCATAGATTTATACCTATTATAATTGAAAGAATTTCAATCAATTCATTTCTAAATTGAGTTTCCTCTTCTATTTAATACACCCGATGTCTGAAAAATAGTATAGGTCTTTTAAACCTAATATAGTACTCGCCTACTTCTGGTGATAAGAAGTTAGTTAAAATATAACGTATATTTGTCATATATAAATTGTCTAAGACACTTCTTAATGCCTCAAATATCTCCTCTTTTTTGATTAATTTTATTTCCTTTTTTCCTTTTTTCTTTATTATTATTTTTAATAATTAATTATTTTATTAAACCTTTTAAACCATTTTCTTTCTCCTCTTCATATTATAATATTCCTTCTTTTTTCTGAAAATTATAGCTAATTTATTTTCAATTTTCGAACCTTCATCAAGAATTTTTATAATTTCAACTAACTGATTATCAACTCTTTTAGGTTTAATATTCTTACCTTTCCTCTATTGAGCTTCACCTTCTCGGTGATCTTTATTATGAAGAAATATTATTAATACTCTTCATAATGAATTTAAAACTTTATTATATCCATCCCATATTGGATCTTCAACTTTATTTATAAGTATTTTTAGTTTAATTATTTTTAATAATTTCTTGGGTTTATTACCTTATGTATTTACAAGATCTAGCCACTTAGTTATAACACTTTCTTTATCTCTTCCTTTTTGAATTACTTTAATAATTTTTGGCTGAATCAAACATACTAAACATATATTTGCACATTTAGTACCTCAAGGTACTCCTCCTATATTAATACCTTTTATAGTTTTAATTGAAACAATTAGAAATATTATTCGACCAGGAACCTTAAGAGTACGATTAGCAGCAAATATAATTGCCGGTCATCTTCTTTTAACTTTATTAGGAAATACAGGACCTTCACTCTCCTTATCAATCTTATTTATTTTAATTATTTCTCAGATTTTACTTTTAATTTTAGAATCTGCTGTAGCTATTATTCAATCTTACGTTTTTGCAATTCTTAGAACTCTTTATATAAGAGAAATTAACTAATGTCATCACTTTATAATCACCACCCTTACCATTTGGTAGATATAAGCCCATGGCCATTAACAGGATCAATTAGAGCTATAATATTAACAACAGGATTAGTAAAATGATTCCACCAATATAATATAAATCTTTTATTATTCAGATTTCTTGCTATTATTTTAACTATAATTCAATGATGGCGTGATGTTACTCGAGAAAGTACTTATCAAGGATCTCATACATCAGTAGTTATAGTAGGTCTTCGATGAGGTATAATTCTTTTTATTCTATCAGAAATTTTGTTTTTTTTCTCTTTTTTTTGAGCTTTTTTCCATAGAAGACTCTCACCTACTGTTGAAATTGGACTTTATTGACCTCCTTTAGGAATTCAACCTTTTAATCCATTTCAAATTCCTTTACTTAATACAACAATTCTACTTTCATCTGGGGCCACAGTAACATGAGCCCATCATGCTATTATAGAAGCTAATTTCAATCAAGCTATTCAAAGACTTGGTTTAACTATTATTTTAGGTATTTATTTTACTTCTCTTCAAGCTTATGAATATTTAGAATCTACATTTTCTATTGCTGATTCTGCTTTTGGTTCTACTTTTTTTGTTGCTACAGGTTTCCATGGTTTACATGTAATTATTGGTACTACATTTTTATCTGTATGTTTCTTTCGATTATTTAATTGTCATTTCTCTTCTAATCACCACTTAGGTTTCGAAGCAGCAGCTTGATATTGACATTTTGTTGATGTAGTTTGATTATTTCTTTATATCTTTATTTATTGATGAGGGAGTTAATTTTTATTTTCTTAGTATACAATAAGTACATTTGATTTCCAATTAAAAAGTCTAATTTTTAGAGAAAATAATTTGAATTATATTTGTTATATCTATTTTTACATTTCTCATCTCTTTTATTATTATAATTTTAGCTTCAATTTTAGCAAAGAAAACCATTTCAGATCGAGAAAAAAACTCTCCTTATGAATGTGGATTTGATCCTAAAGGATCAAGACGATTACCTTTCTCTTTACGTTTTTTTTTAATTGCCGTTATCTTTTTAATTTTCGATGTAGAAATTACCCTTTTACTTCCTATTGCCCCATTAATTAACTTTTCTAATATTTTTTCTTTATTAACTATTATTATTATTTTCCTTTTTATCCTTCTCCTTGGATTATATTATGAATGGTATCAAGGAGCATTAGAATGATCTAAATAACAGAAACTATAGTCAATATAAATATGATATATAATTTGCACTTATAAGGAGTTTAAAACTAGTTTCGTAATTAGAAAGCGAATTTTTGCATTTAGTTTCGACCTAAAAATTTGGCATTAGCCTCTAATTTTGATAGAAACCAAAAAGAGGTATATCACTGTTAATGATATAATTGAATTAATTTCCTATCAATTTTTATTTAGAATATTTTTTGTAATAAAGAAGCTTCTAACTTCTAATAAAGCGGTTAAACTCCGTTTATATTCTAAGTTTTTATGGTGTAATTTAAACATTTTACTTTTTCATTGTAAAGCTGAAATATTATTTCTAAAAACATTTTATTTAATATAAACTTTAAATATAGATCCAGAATAATTATTATTTCTTTGATACCACAAATCAATATTTTATTTAAACTACCTGAATTATTTACAGATTTAATATCTCTTTTGTAACTTCAACACAATATTCTTTATAAATTATATAAACAAATACACATAAATAGTAAAATTACTACCCTTAAAACAAATATTTTTATAAAAACTTTTACTCTATTTATTTGAAATTCACTTAAAATTATAAACAAATTAGTTAATTTTCAATACAAACCTTGAGGTCCAAGATTTTCAAGTCAACCTTTTTCACCAATTTTTTCTATTAAAATTCCTGTTTGTAAAATAATATCTCTATTTTTTATAGATCTTAAAAATGGTATAAATCATATTGATCCTATAAATCTAACTAAAAAATAATTTTTCAATCTAATTAATCTATAATTAATATTTAATAAATTACAAAAATACCCTATTACCCCTCCACTAATTCTTACAATTATAATCAATCTTTTTATAATTCTCCTTATACAAATTATATATGGTTCTGGAAACAAAAGTCAAGATAAACACCCTCCTCCTATTACTGCTCCTAATCCTAATATAATTATAGAATCAGTTATTAAATCCTCTTTATCTTTAATATTAAGTAATAAATTTAAATTAAATTCTCCTCTTAACCTATAAAAAATTAATCGTATTGTGTATATAACAGTTAACCCAGCTGCTAAAATATATATTAAAAAACAAATTAAATTTACTCATCTTATAAAAGCAACTTCTAAAATTATATCCTTAGAATAAAATCCAGCTAAAAAAGGAAACCCACATAAAGCAAAATTACAGATTCTTATATAAACTACTCTATAAGGTATAAATTTTACTAAAGACCCTATATAACGAATATCTTGATAATCTCCTACCCCATGAATAAAAACCCCAGCACATATAAATAATAAAGCTTTAAATAAAGCATGTCTTAAAAGATGAAAAAAAGCAAGATCAGAAAAACCTAATGCTAAAATTCTTAATATTACTCCTAATTGACTTAAAGTAGATAATGCAATAATTTTCTTTAAATCATATTCAAAATTAGCTCCTAATCCTGCTATAAATATAGTTAAACAAGAGATAATTAATAATCCTCTTTGAGCATAAGAAAAATCTAAAATAGGACTAAATCGAATTATAAGATACACCCCTGCTGTAACAAGAGTAGAAGAATGCACTAACGCCGAAACAGGAGTTGGAGCTGCTATCGCAGCAGGAAGTCAAGCAGAAAAAGGAATTTGAGCACTTTTAGTTATTGCAGCTAGAATAATTAAAACCTTAAATCTTAACCATTTGCTATCTATTATATTATAAGTATAATATAAAAAATTTCAACCTCCTAATTTTACTATTAATCCAATTCTTAAAAGAATTGCTACATCTCCTACTCGATTGGATAAAACAGTTAACATTCCAGCATTAGCTGATTTCTCATTTTGATAGTAAATAACAAGAACATAAGATACTAAACCTAAACCATCTCAACCTAATAAAATTCTAATTAGATTAGGACTCAAAACTATTGCTATTATTGAAAAAACAAATATAAGCACAAGATATATAAATCGATCTAAGGTTTTATCATTTTTTATATATCTACCCCTATAATAAAGAACTCTCCTTGAAATCAAAAAAACAAAACACAAAAATAATAAAGAGATTCAATCAAAAATCAAAGTAAAAACAAATGAACATGAATTTAAATTCAAAACTTCTCATTCAATAACCTCAATTATATTACTATAAAGTTTTAAAATAGCATAACTACCTCTTACTAAACAACCAATTATCAGAAATAATATACTAGTTAAATGTATAGATACCTTTCATCACATAGCTTAATTTTTCTTATTTTTAAATTATTTTAAGCAATTTAAATTCTTCTAATTAATTTTATATTAAGAATTAAAATATTTAAAGGTATTCAATGTAAGATTAATAAAATATACTCTCGTACTTTGCCTGAACAACAAGCATATAAAGAGTTATAAAATAAACCATGTTGTCTTAATCTATATATATATAAAGTATAAGCAGCTCTAAAAAAAGAAATTAATATAATTCCAATAATACTAATTTCTCTTCAACTAATTATACTAATAATTAATCTAATTTCACCTATTATATTTAATGAAGGAGGAGCTGCTATGTTCCTAATTCTTAGAACAAATCACCATATACTTATACTAGGTATAAAATTTAATAACCCTTTACTTAAGAGAAGACTTCGACTTCCTACTCGTTCATAAATTATATTAGCTAATCTAAAAAGACCAGAAGAACATAATCCATGACCAACTATAACTACAACTGCTCCTATTAAACCTCATCAACTATAAATTATAAGACCACATAATACCAAACCTATATGTACAACAGAAGAATAAGCAATTAAAGACTTTACATCAACTTGACGTAAACATACTAACCTAATAATAAAGCCTCCTATTAATCCTATTCTTATTCAAACACTTATAAATTTAATTCCAATTAATTGAAATATAGTTAAAACACGGAACAAACCGTAACCTCCTAATTTTAATAAAATTCCAGCTAAAATCATTGAACCTGCAACAGGAGCTTCAACATGAGCTTTAGGTAACCATAAATGAAATATATATATAGGTAATTTTACTAAAAATGCTAAAACTACAAATATATATCAAACATTTATTATATACCTTTCATTTATATTTAATCTTCTTATTATAATTAACCTACCTTTTCTATAGTAAATATTTAATATGCAAACCAATAAAGGTAAAGATAATGTTAAAGTATAAAATAATATATAAATACCAGCCTGAATTCGTTCAGGTTGATACCCTCAACCTAAAATTAAAATTAATGTAGGAATTAAAGATATCTCAAATCTAATGTAAAAAATTAAATAACTAATTGAAGAAAACGTAATTATAAGAGATATTAATAAAATTAAATTTACTATAACAAATCTAAAATGAAATTTTTTATCTTTTTTAATCTTTTCACTAGCTAACAAAACTAAAAATATAATTCAAATTCTTAAATAAACTATAATATAACTTAAATAATCTATCCCAAATATTAATCCTATATTATATATATAAAAATCATGAAAACATATTAAACTTAAAATAAATGCTATTATTCCCAATCCTAACTGAATAATTTTTCATTCTTTATAAAACTGAATCAATAAAATTAAAGGAAAAAAAAATTTTAACATTCTAAAATATTAATTACTCTAAAATAATCTCTACCATGTCTACGAACAATAAATACTAATAAAGATAATCCAAGAGCACCTTCACAAGCTACTAATGTTAAAAAAAATAATACGAAATATACTTCATTTCCTACACTTGAAATTTGTAATATTAATAACCAAAACACACCTAATATTATAAATTCCAATCTTAATAAAGAATTTAGTAAATGCTTATGATAATTAATAAAACCCCATAAACCACAAATAATTATAATAAAAGATCTTATAAATCTTATTAAACTAAAAGTTATCATTAGTTTTGATAGTTTAATTAAAAAACTTTGGTCTTGTAAATCAAAAATGAAATAACTTCTCATAACTTCAAAGGAAAATTCTTTTATCTTTAATTCCCAAAACTAATATTTTATTTAAACTACCTTTGAATATTACAATATTTATAATTCCTATAATTATTTTATTATCTATTGTTTTTACTCGAATTATACATCCACTTGCAATAGGATTAAATTTATTAATACAAACTATAATTATTTCCTTTTCTGCAGGTCTAACCACTTACTCATTTTGATTTTCGTATATTTTATTTCTTATTTTTTTAGGAGGAATATTAGTTTTATTTATTTATGTTGCCTCTTTAGCATCAAATGAAATTTTCTTACCTTCATTTTTTTTAACTTTTTTCACCTTAATTTTTATAGTATTATTGATTTTATTATTTTTTTTATTAGATCCTATTTTTATTTCTAATTTTTCTGATTTACCTAATTCTTCTATTAATAATTTATCATCAACTAATTATATTACAAGATGAATTTTTAATACCCCTTCTATATATTTTACTATTTTTATTATTTCTTATCTACTTTTAGCTCTTTTAGTAGTAGTTAAAATTATTAATTTATATAAAGGACCACTACGTTTAATAAACTAATGATATCTCCTATTCGTAAATCTCACCCATTATTTAAAATTGCTAATAATGCCTTAGTAGATATACCTTTACCCACAAATATTTCTATTTTATGAAATTTTGGCTCCTTATTAGGCTTATGTTTAATTTTACAAATTATTACTGGTTTATTCTTATCTATACACTATATTCCCCATATTGATTTAGCATTTTCCAGAGTAGCTCATATTTGTCGTGATGTAAATTATGGTTGACTTTTACGAATTACACATGCTAATGGAGCCTCTTTTTTTTTTATTTGTCTTTATACTCATGTAGGACGTGGTATATTTTATGGTTCATATATAATTTTTCATGTTTGAATAATTGGTGTATTAATTTTACTTATATTAATAGCTACAGCATTTCTAGGCTATGTTCTTCCTTGAGGGCAAATATCATTCTGAGGAGCTACAGTTATTACAAATTTATTTTCAGCTATTCCATTCATCGGAACAGATTTAGTTCAATGAATTTGAGGAGGATTTTCAGTAGACAACGCTACTCTAACACGTTTTTTTACCTTTCATTTCATCCTACCTTTTATCGTAGCTGCTTTATCATTAATTCATATCATATTCCTTCATCAAGCTGGGGCTAACAATCCACTAGGAATTTCAACACAAATTGATAAAGTTCCTTTCCATCCTTATTTTACCTTTAAAGATATCGTAGGATTTATTATTTTATTATTATTTTTATTGTTTTTTTCACTTTCTTTTCCTTACCTTCTTAGAGATCCTGATAATTTCATCCCAGCTAACCCTCTTGTTACCCCTGCACACATTCAACCAGAATGGTATTTTTTATTTGCATATGCTATTCTTCGCTCAATCCCTAATAAATTAGGTGGAGTTATTGCTCTTGTTTTATCTGTTATAATTATCATAATTTTACCTTTCTCTCATTTCTCAAAATTTCGAAGACTTATATTCTACCCTTCAAATCAAATTATATTTTGATGATTAGTAAATATTATTATATTATTAACTTGAATTGGTGCTCGTCCTGTAGAACCTCCTTACATTCTAACTGGACAAATTTTAACTTTTTTCTATTTTTCTTTTTATCTACTAAATCCATTAACATTAATTTACTGAGATAAAATATTAAAATGATTATTTAGTTTAAATTTAAAACAAATGTTTTGAAAACATTAAAAAAGAGAATTCTTAATAATTATTATTAAATAAATTAATCTATTATAAACTTATCTACTCTAAAATAATTAAATTATTTTATTTTTATAAATTTATTTATATAATTTATAATATATAGAATATTTATAAAATTTAATCTTATATCAATATATTAATTTAGTTATAAATACAAAAACAAAAAAATTTAAACCCAATAAAAAATATTAAATAATTAATTGATACTGGCAAATACCTTTTCCATGCTAAATATATTAATTTATCATAACGGAATCGAGGTAATGTTCCTCGAGCTCAAATAAAAACAAATACAATGGAAATGCATTTAATATAAAAAAAGAAATCATTAGGATTTCTACCTAAAAAAATTACTACAAATAAAGCTCTTATAAACAAAATACTAGCATATTCAGCTATAAAAATTAAAGCAAATCCCCCACTTCTATACTCAGTGTTAAAACCAGATACTAATTCTGATTCTCCTTCTGAAAAATCAAAAGGAGTCCGATTTGTTTCAGCTAAACATGAGCCAAATCAAATTAATGATAAAGGTATTGAAATGAAAATAAATCATATAAATTCTTGATATTTATTAAATAACTCAAAATTAAATCCTCCTACTAAAATAATAAAAGACAATAAAATTAATGCTAAACTAACCTCATAAGAGATTGTCTGAGCTACGGCTCGTAATCTTCCTAAGAGAGAATACTTACAATTTGAAGACCACCCAGCAATTATTGTTGAATAAACTCCAAACCTTAAACAACATAAAAAAAATATTATACCTAAATTAAATCTTAAAAGGCCTACATTATAAGGAATTACTACCCATATTAACAAAGAAATAAATAATCTAAAAATAGGTGATATATAATAAACCAAAAAATTAGAAACTACAGAAAAAGTTGGTTCTTTAATAAACAATTTTAAGGCATCAGAAAATGGTTGTAATAACCCTATATATCCTACTTTATTTGGCCCTTTACGGATTTGAATATATCTTAAACCTTTACGTTCTAATAAAGTTACAAATGCTACACCTACTAAAACACACACAAGTAAAATAATATAATTTACAATTCTGATTAATATTAACATAAATAACTATTTTATAATTACTTATTATTTATAGACTAACTATATAATTAAATCCTAAATTTAATGCATATTCTCTGCCAAAATAACAAATTAAAATTATTTCAATTATTTACTCCTTTCGTACTAAAATAATTACAATTTTTGCTAAAAGATAGAAACCAACCTGGCTCACACCGGTTTGAACTCAAATCATGTAAAATTTTAAAGGTCGAACAGACCTTCTTATATAACCTCTTCATTATATAGAATATTTTAATTCAACATCGAGGTCGCAATCTTCCTTTTCGATAGGAACTCTCAAAAGAAATTACGCTGTTATCCCTAAAGTAACTTAATCTATAAATCTTTATAAAGGATCTTTTATTATCCATTAATAATTGTATAAACATTAAACAGTTTAAATAATATATATTTGTGCCTCCCCAGCTTAACAAATAATTAGATTAAATTTTTATTTTTAAATTTACTAAAATATAATTACAATGTAAAGTTTTATAGGGTCTTATCGTCCCTTTAGATTATTTAAGCCTTTTCACTTAAAAGTTAAATTCAAAATTTAATACAAAGAGAGTCTTTCTTTTGTCCGACCATTCATACAAGATTCCAATTAAAAACCTAATGATTATGCTACCTTTGCACAGTTATAATACTGCGGCCCTTTAATTTTATCAGTGGGCAGGCCAAATTATTTATAGCTTCAAATAAACATGTTTTTGATAAACAGGCAAAGAAATTATTTGCCGAATTCCTCTGCATTATTTTCATATATTACATATTTCTTTTAATATTCAAATTATTTATTTTAATATTTACTTCTACTAATAAAATCATTATATTTTATTCAACAAAATTATAAACAAATCCTTAATAAATACAAAAGATAATATAAAAATAATATTAATTATAATTTTAGTTAAAACACTTTATTAACATAACTACTTCTAAGCTTAGATAATTTACTATTTTATTTTTAAACTATTTTTATAATAAAAAGCTTTTCCCTTCTACTTTCATACTTTATATTTTATATAATTTATATAAAGCCTAAATTAAATTTATTTCTTAAAGAACCAGATATAATAAAACTCGATTAACATTTCATCTCTAATTTTATATTAAAAATTTTTATACTACAAAAACTTTTTTATAAAATTAGCTATTTTTATTTCGAGATATTTAAAATAATATTTAATAATATATTAATTATCCCTGATACCCAAGGTACAAAATCTAATTTTTACTTTATTTTTTATAATTAAATCCTTCCTTTACAGTACTCTCCACTATAGTTATATAAACTTTTATTCAATAACAATTACTATTAATTTAATTTATAAATTATTTTTCAAATATAATCCTAAAACTATATTATAATATTAACAAGATTTTTAATCAAAGCAAACCGATTTGCACGATACTAATTTTCAACGTAAATGAAATGCTATTTCTACTTAGCTATACTTTGATAGTTCATAAACTTATACACAATGGATTTCAACCACCTCTTAAAAAATCAAAATTTTTTGTGCTCTTACACCAATATATATATATATATATATATATATATATATATATATATATATATATATATATATATATATATATAAATAAATTAACATTATTATAAAATTTTTCAATAAATGAAACATTACTACTTAATCTATATTAATAATTCTAGATACACCTTCCAGTACATCTACTATGTTACGACTTATTTCATTAATTAATGAAAGCGACGGGCGATATGTACATAATTTAGAGCCATTATCTTATAAGCTTATTAAACTTATATTACTATCAAATCCTCCTTCCTAAATTCTAACTTACTAATCTAATCCATTTAAATAAAATTTATTGTAACCCATTTAAACTTATTTATAAGCTGCACCTTGATCTAATTTTTTTAATAATTTAATTTCAATAATTAATTTTTTAAAAATTATCTAATAATGATGGTATACAAACTAAAAACAAGTAAGATATTACGAGGTATATCGATTAATTTTAAACAGGTTCCTCTGACAAGACTAAATTACCGCCAAATTCTTTAAGTTTTAAGATATTTCTACTAATAATTTAATATTTATTTAAATTTTACTTTAATATAGTAGGGTATCTAATCCTAGTTTATCTTTAAAGTTTATTAGCTTCCTTAAGATATAATTTAAATTTACAAAACAATTAATAATTTCACCTATTAATATTTGAAATTTAAATATTTATATATTTTACAAGTAACTTTAATATTATTTCTTTATTTAACCTTAAAGTTTAACCGCGAATGCTGGCACAATATTTCATCAGATTTTAATTATTATTTACTAGTTCATAATTTCATATATTAACTAATATTTCACGCTGAGTATATAAATGATTATAATTTTACTTACATTAATCTAAATAATATTAATATAAAAATTAATTTAGACTTTCTCATTATAAATAATTTTCATACGACCTTAATAATAAAACAAAGATTTAAGCCAGAATCAAACATTAATAACTTACATTAATTTATTTTTATTTATATATAATTAAACCATATAATTATAATTTTAAGGAATAATATAATAAATAATAAAAAAAAATTATATTATAACTTTTTTATCAACTTTAAATTAATACTTATTTTACTCATTTATTAATTTAATTTCATTTATAATTATAACTAACTAATTACATTTATAATTAATTAAATCGATTTTCATTATAATAATTAACTTTTCCTTTAAATTAACTTAAATCTTAAACTTACCTTCACTATAATAACTAACCTATTAAATCTTTTATTATTATAATTTTTTTTTCCTTATTAACTTTACAAAGATACAATTATACAGACATAAATATTATATTTTTAAGGAAATATATTATAATATTCTTATTTTCCTATTTTATTTATTAGCTATTATAGTATATAGATCCATCAACTCATTGAAAAGGTCAATATAATTACCTTAATAAAAATATTTGTATCTTTAAATTTAAACTTATCTAAAACAAATTCATTATAAACCCTCAGTCCTCAGAATATACCCAATCTCTGTATATAAAATCAAATGTATAATAAAAATTAAAGATACTCAAGAAGAATTCCAATAACTGCTGCTTCCACTTTCTCTCACGGAAAGAGCAGCAGCTTATTGAAATTCTTCTTGATATTAATCACCAATTATCTAATAAACCATATTTATCTATAAAATAAATAATTCAACTCACAAAGATAATATTGACATAATTTATTATATTACTTAGCATTAAGTAAATGTGTATCTTTACCACTATTAAATTATAATGTTTTATAATTAAATCTTTTTCTATAGATGCTAACTTATTATCATTTGATCTACATTTTAAATAATAAAATGTAATCGATTATTGTTTATAATAAAAATATTATTAAATTAATAAAATAAAAGTAAAGTCTAAAACAAATAGGAATTTATATAGTCATATATTTCAATATATATTTATATGTATATATAAATACTCCTCTTTAATATAAAAAAATATTAATTTTATATAAATATTATATATAAACTATCTCTTTATAATTTTAAGAAATAATATAATTATAACTTATAAATTACTATTAACTTCTTAGTCAATTTTAATTAAAATTTTATTTTATATATTAATTATATTTAAAATATAAGCAATTATATAAACTAATAATTACATAATATTATATTAATTTAATCTTTCTTAATTTTTACATATTAAATTTTAACTTTAATTATAACCTAAATTTTAATTAATTATATCTAAATATAGTGCCTGAAAAAAGGATAGTTTTGATAGAACTAATAATGTAATTATTTACCTATATTAACTATTATAATTTTCCTTAACTAATATAATAATAAAATTATAACACAACATATCTTTAATACTTATTTGAAAGATAAGCTAACCTAAGCTAATAGGTTCATACCCTATAAATGAAAGTAAAAATCTATTCTCTTTCTAATGGTTTTTCCAATTTCCTTTTCTCTTTTTTTTTTTACTTTATTATTAGGTATTTTCATTTCAATTTCTTCCACTTCCTGATTTGGTATTTGAATTGGATTAGAGTTAAATATAATATCCTTTATTCCACTTATTACTATTAAAATAAACTTTTACTTTTCTGAAAGTGCATTAAAATATTTTCTCATTCAAGCATTAGGATCTACTTTATTTATTACTTCCGCTTGTTTATCTTTATCCTTATCACAAATAAGAATACTTCTCCTTTTTACATCTCTTCTTCTTAAATTAGGAAGTGCTCCTTTCCATTTCTGGTTCCCTCAAGTAATAATAGGATTAAATTGACCTCAAGCAATTATTCTTATAACCTTACAAAAAATTCCATTAATAGTTATTATTTCTTATCTCTCAATTTACTCTAATTTAACAAAAATAATCCTTTTTGCTGCAATTCTTTCAGCAGTATTAGGTGCTTTAGGAGGATTAAATAATATACAACTACGAAAAATTATAGCATTCTCTTCTATTAATCACATATCATGAATATTAATTAGTATCTCTATTAGAGATATATTTTGAATTTTATATTTTTTTTTTTATTCTATTATTTCTTCAACTATTATAATTTTTTTTAATATACTTCAAGTTTTTACTTTATCAGAATTAATCAAATTTAATCAAAAAAACATCATTCATACTTTATTAATTCCATTAAATCTTTTATCTTTAGGAGGATTACCTCCTTTTGCTGGATTTATTCCTAAGTGAATATTAATTCAATTAATAATTAATAATAAATTATTAATTCCTTTAATATTCCTTCTTTTCTCTAGTTTAATCACTTTATATTTTTATATTCGAATTACTATTTTCTTTTTTATATTAATTAACCCTCTAATAATTTTTTCGAAAAAATTAAACCTTAATCAACCTCACCATTTTTATTTTACTCCTTTTATATTTTTTAACTTATTTTTAATTTTTCTACCTTTAATATTTATATTATTTTAAGATTTTAAGTTAAATAAACTAGAAGCCTTCAAAGCTTAAAATAAATTTTTTTAAATCTTATAAGCCTCAGTGTTACCACATTTTTAGATTTGCAATCCAACGTATTTTTATACTATAAAGCCTAATAAAGAAGTATAACTTGTTTATGAATTTACAATCCACCGCCTTTACCTCAGCCACTTTATTT